AGCACCAATCAAGAATGCCCAAGGAATTCCAAGAATTCTTGTTATAGATTTGTTCCAACCCTCAATCCTCTTTTCGAGATTCATCGATATTGAATCAATCGAACGCACTTCTAACACCTGCTCCACTTTTGGAAGACCTTGCGTTATATCACCAGATCTTGATTTTTCATATATAAATGTAACTAATGTATCGCCTTCGTAAAGGATTTCCCCATAATGTCCATGAACAGTTGCTCCTGGAGTAGCCAAATAAGGCTTAGCTGATCGTATTACCACAGAGTCAACTTGAACAATTAGAACTTGACCCGATTTTAAATGCGGTCCTTTTTTGGCTATACATACATTTTCACAAAGAAACTGTCCAAGACTAACGATTGGAGATGTCTCTTCACAATAATTGTAATGGAGAAAATACCAATTCAAATGGAATGGATTCAAAATGATGTTACTGCATGAATAGGGATTATAAATTTGACCATTTTCATCCAGTAAATAATATTTAAGTATTTGAAAAATCTGTTTGAAATTGTCAAGTTGCAAATAGTTAGTTACCAAGATCTGATTATGGGTTATTAAATGGGAAAATAAATCAAAATTATAAATTGGAAAACCTGTTCCTAACGGGCCCAACGAATTCCTAATTGGAATTAGGGAGTTCTTTTTGATTGATTCTTTTATCACATTGGGAGATTTTACATCGTTGAATGGGCCTATTCGAAAACAATTGGATGATGACAAAATTATCAAAGATTGAGATTCCTTATTTCGATTCAACAACGTATGGATAGTTCCTTGATTTGGATTAAGGGATTCTTTAATCCTTGCTTTGGAATAGGAATAAATGGAAGAAAATGGATTGACATTAGCGCGATCTGATCCATTCTCAGAGATCAATCCTGAACCCGACAGATCGTTCCTTTTTCCGGTATAAGAAATAGGTGACTTAGCTAAGTCGATTCTTAGAAAATATCTAAGCAAACCATTTGTCCTTATTTCAACAAAGGAAGCACAGGCCTTTTCGATTTTTTTTTCTTGGTCCCAATTCAACACTAAAGAAGTCCGAACTAATTGAATACTTGTGTCCCAAATTTCAAGAATTGGGTCGTAATAAAGGATATAATTGACAACTCGAAGTTGTAGATTATCACTTTCCTGCAAGAGATCCGGCGGGAAAAGTCTTCCTAAATTTATACCATCCGTTTTTTTATATGGGACTACAGGTTGAACCAAAACAAAATACTTTTTTTCATACCTGGAAAGTTTCATTCGTTGGATATAGAGCCAATTTTTCAATTTTTTGTATTCTTTGGAATTTGGTTTTCCCCCTCCTGGCGGTATCAATCGGAATGCCTTATTTGTCTTTCCAGGAAAATGGATATCTCCAGAAAAGATTATCAGTTTCATTTTTTCTGCTTTTTTCTTCACTCGGACCAATCCGCCTACCCGACTTCTTCTATTGAAAGTGATTTGTGTATCTGCCCCAATAATACTATTGTGCCGTACCATTATGGAAGAAGATTCGGCCAAAATGTGGACTTCCACGGGAATAAAAAAAAATGGATTTACTTCCTTTTGGTATTTTGGCCAAAATACCTTGACTCCTCGATACTCAATCAAATCCTCTTCGTTGACGATTGAATTTAGTTCTCTAGTCTCATATTTAGTAAGTCCCGAGCTCTTTCTTATATAGCGAGGATCATCGAAATAAGCAAGAATACTATTTCTACGGAGAATACCATTTCTGGGGATTTCCATTGAGATACCTGAAGAAGGTATTAGTTGGTTCTCGCCTTCTTGAATCGATTCGAGTGGGATAATGAATCTATTTCTTCGCCTCTTTGCTAATAAATCAGAATTACCGTCGAGAATGGCCGGATATCTGAGATTACAACGACCCGTACATGTCATTCGATTCAGTTCTGAATAATAAGGAATCCTATCGCCTTTTTGATTTTTACCAGAAAAATACGAACTAAAAAATTTGTGTCTCACTTGATTATTAGTTACTGAGGGGTTAGCAATATATCTTGGCTTGACAGAAAGAGAATAAGCGTTCATTTGATCTTGATCCTTGTGGATCGAACAAGGGCCTAGACTGTATCTCCAGGGCTCCCCTAATAATATCCATAAATGACTTGTTTTTGGTAAGAGATGAATATTACCATATGTAAATTCAGGTGCATGGTACACATCAGTATTCCAGTGCATTTCGCCTTCTGAGTCAGAATAAATATGTTTTCGAACCTTCTCTTTCAAATTCAAAGTGGATGTTCTCGCGCGAATCTCAGCAATCACTTGTTCTGATTCTACATATTGATCGTTTTGAACTAAAAGAAAACTTTTGGGCGGAATACACACATTGTGTATAATATCTTCACTCTCAATAGTTACATACAAGTCTCTAGAACATAGAAAAGCAGGATGTCCATGACGTGTACGTGTCGGATGAACCAAATCCTCGTTGAATTTTATTTTTCCATTAGAAGGGGCTCGCACATGT